CAAATGTGTGCATTTCGATTCGGGTCGTATTCTATGGTTACGATTCTCGCAGATATTTCTTTTTGATTCCGTCGAAAATGGATTTTACGGTAGAGACGCTTATGACCTCCCCCTCGATGCCTTGCGGTAATGATTCCTCTGGCATTCCTCCCTTTCCCAGAATGATGCTGTCCAGAGATCAAATTCTTTCGTGGATTGGATTTCCCTCGCCTGTCTGTGGCCCCATTGCGTGTGCTCGGGCTAGAAGTTTTGTATAAATGTCTCGCCGTGTTATTCAGTATTTTGATTGAAGCTCTTTTCTTTCGGCAAAAGGAGTGGAATAGAATAACCCGGTTGAAGCGTAATGATCATACGTCTGTAATGCCTTGTATGTCCCCGAATAGGGCCCAGTCTTCGAGCCTTTCCCGGGAGCCGATGACTATTGATCGCTAGGACCTTAACCCCAAAGAAGAGTTCGAACCAATGCTTGATTTCTGTCCTAGTTAATCCTGTTTCGACATTAGAAGTATATTGATTCTTCCCCACAAATAGCCTAACACTTTTTTCTGTAACTAGTCTATAGTTCGAGTTGCTTGTAGCCATAAATCTACTTTCTTTCCTATGAGTTCCAGTATTGATAAGAATTCGAGTTCTTACGGTTCCTATGTTATAGTATGAATATACCACACCAATTCGTTCTCTAGTACGATTCGAATTCGAATCGACCGAATCGACCGAATCTCCTAGAAAACTCTATCGAAATCGAACTCTATAGAAATAGAAGAAATAGAAGATCGAAAGAATTCGGAAAACCAGAAAACCCGTCGAATCGAGTATATACATATAGAAGAATTCGAGTATATACATATAGAAGAATAAAAAAACGATTGATTCATTTCTCTGATGATGATGAGACAGAGCCAGTTCCAAGAGACTGAACTTCTCCCATTGGTGTGCATCCAGTAGGAATTGAACCTACGAATTCGCCAATTATGAGTTGGGCGCTTTAACCATTCAGCCATGGATGCTTGGATCATCATACATCGTGAATCAATCCGTTCCAACCCTACAGAACTCATAACTATTAACTATGCCAATAAAACCGTGGAGACGCTATGAAGTCCAATTGTGGATCGTCGAATTGAGAGAGATATTGAGAGAAAGTCAGAATTTTGGTTATTTGTTAGATTCATGGACCCAATTCGATTTAGTGGGATCTTTCACTTACCTTTTTTTCCACCAAGAACGTTTTCTGAAACTTTTTGACCCCCGAATTTGGAGTATCCCGCTTTCGGGTTCACCAAGCAACCGATCTTTCACGAGCAAAGTTGCAGTACTGGTTAAGGGTGTAGTCCTGATTCTAGTAGCGGTCGTTCTATCTCGTATGCACCATCAAACTATGGTCGAAAGAAAAAATCTCTATTTGAGGGGGCTTCTTCCTCTCCCTATGAATTCCATTGGATCCAGAAATGATACATTGTTTCGGTCGTCCCATAGGTTGGTTGTTTCGCTTCTGGATCTTCCAAAAGGGAAAAAGATCTCTGAGAGTTGTTCCATGGATCCGAAAGGGATTCCTTTGGTTCTCCCAATAACTCAAAAGTGTATCATGTCTGACTCGAACTGGGGTTCGCGGTGGTGGAGGAACTGGATCGGAACAAATAGGGATTCGAGTTGGAAGATATCGAAAGAAACCGTAGCTGGAATTGAGATCTCATTCAAAGAGAAAGATCTCCAATATCTGGAGTTTCTTTTTGTATCCTATACGACGGATGATTCGATCGGCAGGGACCACGATTGGGACAGGTTTGATGGCCTTTCTCCGAGGAAGAAGCGAAACAGAATCAACTTGAATTCGGGACAGCTATTCGAAATCTTAGTGAAACACTGGATTTGTTATCTCATGCCTGCTTTTCGTGAAAAAAGATCAATCGAAGGGGAAGCTTTCTTCAAACAACAGGGATCGGATTTTTTGAGGAAGGTATCGAGAGAGAATTGGATTTGGTTAGACAATGGGTGGTTGGGAAACAAGGATGGTTTTTTTAGCAAGGTCTGGAATGTATCGTCAAATATTCACTCTGATTCCCCAAGATCTAGTTTCTTTCAAGTAGGGGATTCTAGCCAATTGAAAGGATCTTCGGATCAATCCAGAGAGGCTTTCGATTCCATTAGGAATGAGGATTCGGAATCTCACACATTGATCAATCAAAGAGAGATTCAACAACTCAAAGAAAGATCGATTCTTTTGGATTGGGATCCTTCCTTTCTTCAAACGGAAGGAACCGAGATAGAATCCGACCGATTCCCGAAAAGCCTTTCTGGAGATTCCTCAAGGTCCCAGCGATTCGCGGAACGTGAGAAGCGGATGGTTCGTCATCTGCTTCCGGAAGAAATCGAAGAATTTCTTGGGAATCCTACAAGATCAATTCGTTCTTTTTTCTCGGACCGATGGTCAGACCTTCCTCTAGATTCGAATCCTACTGAGAGGTCCGATCCTAAATTGTTGAAGAAACAACACGATGTTTCTTTTGTCCCTTCCAGGCGATCGGAAAAGAAAGAAATAGTGGATCTATTCAAGATCATTCCGTATTTACAAAAGACCATCGCAATTCATCCTATTTCATCAGATCCGGGATGTGCTATGGTTCCGAAGGATGAACCGGATCTGGACAGTTCCAATAAGATTTCATTCTTGACCCAAAATCCATTTTTGGATTTCTTTCATCTATTCCATGACCGGAACAGGGTGGGGTACACGTTAGACCACGATTTTGAATCCGAACAGAGATTTTCAAAAATGGCAGATCGACTCATTCTCTCAATCACCGAGCCGGATCTGGTGTCTGATTATGAGAGGGTATTTTTTCCTTTTTCTGAGGGATTTCACTCCGGCGATGAATCGAAAAAGAAATCTTTATTGGTTGTACCTCCTATTTTTTCTGAAGATCCAAAATCCAAAAAAGTGGCTAGTAACAACATAATGGCGCCAGTCAATCCATCTAGATTGATCCGAAATCTGATTCAAATCCACTCTAGGACCTATGGGTCCATAAGAAATGTATCAAATCGATTCTTTTTCATGGTAATGAATCGATCCAATCGCAACTTCGAATATGGAATGAAAGGGGATTCAATAGGAAATGAGACTCGGAATCATAGAACGAGAATGAAATCTACGATCAACCAACATCTCTCGAATTTGAAAAAGAGTCAGAAGAAAGGGTCGGACCCTCTTAGTTCTCGAACCGAGAGATCCATGAATCGGGATCCTAATGCATATAGATACAAATGGACCCAAAATTTCCAGGAACATTTGATTTCTGAGGCGAAGAGGCGTTTTCAATTTCAAGTAGTGTTCGATCGATATCATCATCATCGCGATCGCTTACGTATTCATCGATCTCGCTATCGATTCCGTATTCATCTGAATCGATTCCGTATTCATCGATCTCGATTCCGTATTCATCTGAATCGATTCCGTATTTCTCTGAATCGAGATCGATTCCGTATTTCTCTGAATCGCTTCCGTAGTCATCTGAATCGCTTCCGTAGTCATCTGAATCGCTTCCGTAGTCATCTGAATCGCTTCCGTAGTCATCTGAATCGCTTCCGTAGTCATCTGAATCGCTTCCGTAGTCATCTGAATCGCTTCGGGAGTCATCTGAATCGCTTCGGGAGTCATCTGAATCACTTCGGGAGTCATCTGAATCGCTTCGGGAGTCATCTGAATCGATTCCGTATGAATCCGACTCAATATTGGATTGATTGTTGGATGGATTGGGCCGAGTTTCTGGTCAACCTGTCGAAGTCCCATCCCTTTTTGAAAAAGCCCCCTAGTTTCCTTTTGGGGAAGGCATCTTTATTTTTGTCGAATTCACTTCCCTTTTGGTCGAAGTCACTTCTCTTCTTTTGGTCGAAGTCACTTCTCTTTTTGTCCTTTTGGTCGAAGTCACTTCCTTTTTTCTTTTTGAGTATCGGAAGTCCCCCCATTCCTGGGTCTGAGATCCCCATCTATATCTATGAATTGAAAGGGCCGAATGATCCACTCTGCAATCCAGAATCAATAGGTGTTCCAATCGTTCCTTTTACTAAAAATCAATGGAAACCCTTCTTATTGGATGATCATGATCCTTCCAAACAATCGAAATTCTCGATCAATGGAGGCACACTATCACCCTTTTTGTTCAATAAGACAAAATGGATGATTGACTCATTCTCGACTCGAAAGAATTGCAGGAACAATTTGGATACCACGGATTCCTATTTCTCAATGATATCCCACGATCGAGACAATTGGCTGAATCCCGTGAAACCATTTCATCGAAGTTCATTGATATCTTCTTTTTCTAAAGCAAATCGACTTCGATTCTTGAATAATCCACATCCCTTCTGGTTCGATTGGAACAAAAAATTCCCTTTTTCTGTAGAAAAGGCCCTTCTCAAGAATTCTGATCTTACGTATGGACAATTCCTCAATATCTTGTTCATTCGCAACCAAAGATTTTCTTTGTGCGTCGGTAAAAAAAAACATGTTTTTTTGGAGCGAGATACGATTTCACCAATCGAGTCACAGGTATCGAAGATATTCATACCTAAGGATTTGCCACAAAGTGGTGACGAAACGGATAACTTGTACAAATCTTTCATGCGATCCGATCCATTCGTTGGTAGAGCTATTTATTCGATCGCAGACATTTCTGGAACACCTCTAACAGAGGGACAAATAGTCCATTTTGAAAGAACGGATTGTCCACCTCTTTCAGATATGAATCTATCTGATTCCGAAGGGAAGCAGTATCTCAATTTCAATTCAAACATGGGTTTGATTTGGGCTGAGAAATCCAAAAAGAGGAAAAAACGGAGTCTTTGCGTTAGGGAGATGGATGATAGCACCCTTCAACGAGAGCGTGCTCTCGCACAATGGACTCTGTTCCAACCCTATATACCGTGGTTCTTTACTTTGACAGGGTTCAAGTATCTCAAATTCACCCTTTTGGATCCTTTTTCAAACCTATTGCGCAGTCACATCTATCTTTTTCAGGGTATTCTGGAGACATCATGGTGGATTCTTCAGACAAAATTGTGGTTGACTCTTTTTGAAAAATGGAATTTCGGTGCGATTTCGAGTCGTTGGGGCCAGATGCTTCTTCGGTCCGCAGAAATCATTCATCGAAATACTGAGAATGAGTCACCCCTATGGCTGAGATCATCAAATGCTCGGGAGTTCCTCATCCTTTTCCTTCTTCTTGTTGCTGGATATCTCGTTAATACCCATCTTCTCTTTGTTTCCCGAGCCTCTAGTGAGTTACAGACGGATTTCAAAAAGATCAAATCTTTGATGATTCCATCATACATGATTGAGTTGCGAAAACTTCTGGATAGGTATCCTCCATCTGAGCGAAATTCTTTCTGGTTAAAGAATCTCTTTCTAGTTGCTCTGGAACAATTCGTCTATTTTCTCGAAGCAATATGGGGTTCTGCTTTTAATAAGAAGAAATTTTGGAATAGCAATCTCATCGGTATCATGGATTTCCTAAGGATCATACCAAATCCCATCAATCGAATCACTTTTTCGAGAAATACGAGACATCTCAGTCGTACAAGTAAAGAGCTCCATTCATTGCTAGTGAACGTTGAGTGGATTGATGATCAAATAGAATCCTGGGTCGCGAACAGTGATTTGATTAAGGATGACGAAAGAGAATTCTTGGTTCAGTTCTCCACCTTAACGACAGAAAAAAGGATCGATCAAATGCTATTGAGTCTGACTCATAGTGATGGTTTATCAAAGAATGACTCTAGTTATCAAATGGTTGAACAACCGGGATCAATTTACTTACGATACGTAGTTGACATTCATCAAAAGGATCTAATGAATTATGAGTTCAATAGATCCTGTTTAGCCGAAAGACGGATATTCCTTGCTCATTTTCAGACAATCACTTATTCACAAACCTCGTTCCGATCTGATGGAAAACCCTTTTCGCTCCGCTTAGCCCTATCCCCCTCTAGGGGTATTTTAGTGATAGGTTCGATAGGAACTGGACGATCCTATTTGGTCAAATCCCTCGCGACAAACTCCTATGTTCCTTTCATTACGGTAGTTCCGAACAAGTTCCTGGATGACATTGTTCCTAAGATCGATCCTTATGAAACTGACGATCGTGATCTTGATTTTGAGTTTGATAAGAGTGATAGTGATGAGAGTGCCGCTAGTGATGAGAGTGCCGCTATTGATAGTGATGAGAGTGCCGCTAGCGATAGCGATGATGACCTTGATATCGATGATATAGAGCTGCTAAATGAGCTAACTACGGCGAGGTGGAGACTCCTACGAGAGGAATTTGGATTTCGTTTTCGTATCCGCCTTCCATTCGAATTAGCAAAAGCAATGTCCCCTTGCATACTATGGATTCCAAACATTCATGATCTGTCTGTGCGTGGGTCGAATGACTTATCCCTCGGTCTATTAGTGAACTCTCTCTCCAGGGATTGTGAAAGATGCTCCACTAGCAATATCCTTGTTATTGCTTCGACTCATATTCCCCAAAAAGTGGATCCCGCTCTAATAGCTCCGAATAAATTAAATACATGCCTTAAGCTACGAAGGCTTCTTATTCCACAACAACGAAAGCACTTTTTCACTCTTTCCTATACTAGGGGATTTCACTTGGAAAAGAAACTGTCCCATCCTAATGGATTCGGGTCCCTAACCATGGGTTCCAGTGTACGAGATCTTGTAGCACTTACCAATGAGGCCCTATCCATTAGTATTGCACAGAAGAAATCCACTCTAGACACTCATACAATTCTATCTGCTCTTCATAGACAAACTTGGAATTTGCGAGCCAAGGTAAGACCGGTTCAGGATCATGGGATCCTTTTCTATCAGATAGGAAGGGCTGTTGCACAAAATGTACTTCTAAGGAATGGCTCCCTAGATCCTATATCTATCTATCTGAAGAAGAGATTCCCTAGTTCTGATTTGTACAACTGGTACTTCGAGCTTGCCACGAGCATGAAGAGATTAACGAGACTTCTTTATCTTTTGAGTTGTTCTGCCGGATCGGTCGCTCATGATCTTTGGTCTCTACCCGGACCCGATGAAAAAAATGGGATCACTTCTTATTTGGTTGAGACTGATTCTGCTCTAGTTCGTGGCCTATTAGAAGTATTCGAAGGAGAAGGCACTCTATCCTCTCGGACAGAAAAAGAGGGCAGTCAGTTTGATAATGATCGAGTGACATTGCTTCTTCGGTCCGAACGAAGGAATCCCTTCGCTATGATGCAAAATGGATTTGGTTCGAGGGTTGATCCGAAATTTCTCTATGAAAAAGACGAATCGGAGTTTGAATTGGAAGAAGGGGTTGCATTTAGAGAAGGAGACGGCGACCTGCAACAGATAGAGGAGGATTTCTTCAATGACATAGTTTGGGCTCCTAGAATAGGGTCCCCCGATCTCTTTGGTTGGATCGAAAGTCCCAATGAATTGGGATTTCCCTATTGGTCCAGGTCATTTTTGAGCACGCGGATCATTTCTCATCAAGAGAATGATTCGGAAGAGAATGATTCGGAGTTCTTGCAGAGTGGAACCATGCAGTACCAGACACGAGATCGATTTTCCAAAGACCAAGTCTTTTTTCAATTTCAAATAAGCCAATTTCTTTGGGACCCTGCGAATCCATTCTTTTTCGATGCGCCTGTGTTTTCACGTCGAGAATTCTTTGCAGATCAAGAGATGGCAAAGGGGCTTCTTACTTCCCTAACAAGTCCTCCTGAATTGCTGTCTGAAAGCTGGTTCAGCAAGAATACGCAAGAAAATAACTTCGAATTGTTGATTCATCGCCAGAGATGTCAGAGAACCAATAGTTCAGTATCTAATGGGTCTTTCCGTTCTAATACTCGATCCGAGAGTTATCAGTATTTATCAAATCTGTTCCTATCTAACGGAACGCTAGTGGATCAAATGACAAAGACATTGTTGAGAAAGAGATGGCTTTTCCCGGATGAGATGAACCATTTGATTCATTTAACAGGAGAAAGATTTCCCATTCCTTAGCTTAGCCGGAAAGATATGTGGCCATGAAAGGGGGATTAAGTGGAACCGAATTGACCGGTTGGTAGAGTCGTGGAAATACTGGTTTCTTCCCTATTTTTGGCCTTAGCTACATGGAACTGCTACTGCGGAAACATGGAAGAATTGAAATCTTAGATCAAAACACGATGTCTGTATGGGTGGTAGGCACTGCCTAAACCAGAATTCTGGAACGGCGAACAACCAGAGCCTATTACTCATACTCAGACTCACTACATTACCTCAAAAAATTTCCATTAATGAAACATGGAAATCCGTTGAAAAATCAAAACTATGCATGTCCGATGAAAGGGTTGTTGCTATCTGCTCCAATAACGAATCATTGGTTTCCCTGAATCACTCAAAAATGCACGGAATAACTAAAGAAAATAGATAGACCTTTCTCTTCGTCTCCGGTCGATGGATCTTATCAATTGGAAGATCTCCTATATGTATGGCTAAGAAACATTCCAGTTGACCGAGCCTAATTCGAATTGTTTTGTTCCGAAGGAAAGATATTCACGGGGCCGGTTCGTCCGATTCAGATATTCATGACCAAGAGGTACTGGATTCTCTTTCGGATAGGCCCCGAAAGGGGAAGGAAGGCTGGAATGCCAACGGACGTCTATTCTCGAATTCCCCTGACCCGAGAGTACCCATTTTTGGAGGGAACGTCCAGCGGCCAAGTCACTGACTGGGGAAGGCGCCAATCCAATCCCTCAAACGGTGTACTTTCTAGGTTACGGGCGGGCATTTTCCCAGAGGTTTTTATTGTATCAATCTACCCCTGTGTGATTCCTGTTGAAGCATCCACTCGGGGGGTGGGGCGGACGATTTCAAAGCGAACTCCCCATTCATTAGATAGAGAAGATCTCCAAGATTTCGTGATCCGCTGCCGAACTTATTCCAATTCCAACAGCTCCGACTCGGGTCGTGGGGATCGCCGGAACACTTCGTATCAACAGAAACTCGGTCTATCAATAGGGATTCGATCCGAGATGTCTGACTATTGTTGAGAATGCTCATTGAATGAGCATTCTCACTATTATGCCTTGAAGAGGACTCGAACCTCCACGCTGTTTAGCACGAGATTTTGAGTCTCGCGTGTCTACCATTT